AATGATGAGCCTGATTAAAGGACTATCGTGATAGGATAAAACATGTAGTAAAAACTACCTTCATTACATCTAACAGAATCAAACTATCACCATCAAGCATCAAAAGCTACCGTGCACCATACACCAAGATGTAAAAAACAAGTCTTAAACATAGAAAAGTAAGCTAATCAAGCTAATGGGTTCATACCCCATAAATAGAGTAAAACACTCTCTTCTCTAATGCCCAGAAATTCAACAAAAATCCTCCTATTAACTATTTTAGTAGGGGGTATATTAGTATCCGTATCCTCTAATTCATGATTTGGAGCATGAATAGGATTGGAGATTAATCTAATATCATTCATCCCTCTAATATCTAACGTCAAAAATATATACAATACAGAAGCATCACTAAAATACTTCATTGTACAAGTACTTGCCTCAGCAACATTACTATTTATAGTAGTGATGAAAACATTAACAGAGGACTTTTTTACATTTGAAAGAAATGTATATACACCAATAATCATCTGTACCCCCCTCCTGCTAAAAAGTGGAGCCGCCCCACTTCACTGATGATTCCCAGGAGTAATAGAGGGATTAAGATGAGAAAATTGTGCACTGCTAATAACAGTGCAAAAAGCCGCCCCATTGATGTTAATATCATACCTGATTGAAATCAATGCCTTCACGTTAAGAATTATTTTAATATCCACAATTGTTGGATCAATTGGAGGACTAAATCAAACTTCAATACGAAAAATCTTAACCTATTCATCAATCAACCATACCGGATGAATACTAATTGCACTAACCACCAGAGAAAATTTATGATTAGTATACTTCATAATTTACTCAATCTTAGTATTAACAGTAGTGTCAGCCATCAAACTATCTGGAGCATCATTCATTAATCAAACCATAATAACAAACAAAGAAACCACACTAATAAAATTCATGATATTCACATCCTTGTTATCCCTAGGAGGACTTCCTCCATTCCTTGGATTTCTACCGAAATGAATTGTTATTCAAGCCATAATTATAAACAATATGGCCCCATTAGCAACAATTGTGGTAGTAACATCATTAATTACCTTATACTACTACCTAAAAATCTCCTACTCAAGATTTATAATCCTAAATACAGAACCTAAATGAAATTTAAAGCTTCACAAAAATAAGTCAACTAAAAACATCAATGCGCTAATCTTATCATCAATTTCTTTGATAGGCTTGGCTGTATGTACAATTATCGCCAACATTAGCTAATTAAGGCCTTAAGTTAAGTAATAAACTAATAACCTTCAAAGCTATAAATAAAGGACTTCCTTTAGGCCTTGGTAAGTCCTTCTAACTCACCCCTACAGAATTGCATTCTATAATCACAAAATGAATACAAGGCTCTACAAAATAGTGGAAGAGCGACGTAACCGCCCCTAAATAGATTTACAGCCTATCGCCTACTTATTGTTCTCAGCCACCCCACTAATCTTCACCCGATGGTTTTTCTCAACTAATCACAAGGACATTGGAACATTATATTTCGTATTTGGAGCCTGATCAGGAATGGTAGGAACTTCACTAAGAATGCTTATCCGAACAGAATTGGGACAGCCAGGATCATTAATTGGAGACGATCAAATTTATAATGTCATCGTCACAGCCCACGCCTTTGTTATAATTTTCTTCATGGTTATGCCGATCATAATTGGTGGATTCGGGAATTGATTAGTACCATTAATACTAGGAGCACCAGATATAGCATTCCCACGAATAAACAACATAAGATTTTGACTACTCCCCCCATCACTAACTCTACTACTTACTAGTAGAACAGTAGAAAGTGGTGTAGGAACAGGATGAACTGTTTACCCCCCTCTTGCGAGAGGAATCGCTCATGCTGGAGCATCAGTAGATTTAGCCATCTTCTCACTCCACTTGGCAGGAGTATCATCCATCCTAGGAGCAGTAAACTTTATTACAACAACAATCAACATAAAGCCAAAAAGTATAAAGCCCGAACGAATCCCACTATTTGTATGATCAATCGCCATTACTGCTCTATTACTTCTCCTATCGCTACCAGTTTTAGCAGGAGCAATTACAATATTATTAACAGATCGTAACCTAAATACATCATTTTTCGACCCAGCAGGAGGGGGAGACCCAATTCTATATCAACACTTGTTTTGATTTTTTGGACACCCCGAAGTTTATATTCTCATCCTACCAGGATTTGGTATAGTCTCCCACATTATTTGTCATGAAAGAGGGAAAAAGGAAGCATTTGGAAATTTAGGAATAATCTTTGCCATAATAGCAATTGGATTATTGGGATTTGTAGTATGAGCACATCACATATTCACAGTAGGAATAGATGTTGACACACGAGCATATTTTACATCAGCAACAATAATTATTGCTGTACCAACCGGAATTAAAATTTTCAGATGACTTGCAACTATATACGGAACCCGAATGACATATAGAGCAGCATGCTTATGAGCACTAGGATTTGTATTCCTATTTACAATAGGAGGCCTTACTGGTGTAGTACTAGCAAACTCATCAATCGACATCGTACTACATGATACCTATTATGTGGTAGCACACTTCCATTATGTACTATCGATAGGAGCAGTATTTGCAATCATAGGAGGATTCGTTCAATGATTCCCACTATTCACAGGGTTAACTATAAACCCTAAGTGATTAAAGGCCCAATTTGCCGTTATATTTGTAGGAGTAAACTTAACATTCTTCCCTCAACACTTCCTAGGATTAGCAGGAATACCGCGACGATATTCAGATTATCCAGACGCTTATACCACATGAAATATCATCTCATCAATAGGGTCAACAATTTCATTTGTAAGTGTAATGATATTCCTATTCATCATATGAGAAAGAATTTCATCAAATCGATTAATCCTATTCCCTACACATACAAGAAATTCAGTAGAATGATTACAAAACTTCCCACCAGCAGAACACAGATACTCAGAATTACCAACTATCTCACTAACTAATTAATTCCAATCTAACGTGGCAGATAAGTGCGGTGGATTTAAGCTCCACAAATAAAGTTTTTAAAACTTTCATTAGAAACAATGGCAACATGATTAAACCTAACACTACAAGATAGAGCATCACCAGTCATAGAACAATTAATCTTCTTTCATGACCATGCACTAATAATTATATTAATAATCATTACAACAGTATTCTACACAATAATTAGAATCATCCAAAATAAACAAACTACACGATTCATCCTGGAAGGCCAAATAATTGAAACCGTTTGAACAATTGCACCCGCAATTATCCTAGTATTTATTGCAATTCCATCCCTACGACTTCTATATCTAATAGACGAAATCCACAACCCAGCAATAACACTTAAAACAGTTGGACATCAATGATACTGAAGTTATGAATATTCAGACTTCACAAAACTAGAATTCGACTCATATATAACACAACAAGAAGACTCACAAACCAATACATTCCGACTGTTAGATACAGATAACCGTGTTGTACTACCAATAAACTCACCAATCCGAATAATTGTAACAGCAGCAGACGTATTACACTCATGAACAATCCCTAGACTTGGGGTAAAAACAGACGCCACACCAGGCCGACTAAATCAAGTAAGATTTTCAATCAACCGGCCAGGGCTCCTATATGGACAATGTTCAGAAATTTGCGGAGCAAATCACAGATTTATACCAATCGTAATTGAAAGAGTATCAACAAATCAATTTATTAACTGAGTATCAAAGATAAGAGAATCATCAGATGACTGAAAGCAAGTAATGGTCTCTTAAACCAGTTCATGATATCATAGCAAATATCTCTGATGATAAAGGATTAGTTAATTATATAACATCAGAATGTCAAACTGAAGTAATCAACAAGGATATCCTTTTATACCTCAAATAATACCCATAGAATGAACAATACTATACATTACATTCCTAGCAACATTCCTAATATTTAACATCATAAACTATTTCATCCAATCACCAACTCAACAAAGAATAACAAAGAAAATCATCGATGTAAACAAAACAAACTGAAAGTGATAAGAAATTTATTTTCAATCTTTGACCCAACAACAGAAATCAATAGTCTCCCATTAAATTGAACAAGAACAACTATTGGATTATTGCTGATCCCAACAAGAATCTGATTAATTCCGTCACGGAATACTATGATAGTAAGCCTTCTAATAAATAAATTACATCAAGAAATAAAAACAATCCTGAGAAAAGGAAATGAAAACAAAGGAAATTCATTTATTTTAACATCATTATTCCTTATAATCCTAATAAATAATTTCCTAGGGTTATTTCCATACATTTTTACTAGAACAAGACATTTGACACTCACACTAACCTTAGCCCTACCTATATGAATAAGATTTATATTATTTGGATGAATCAAAAACACCAATCACATATTTGAACACTTAGTACCCCAAGGCACCCCCACCATACTCATACCATTTATAGTTGTTATTGAAACAATTAGCAACTTAATTCGACCAGGAACACTAGCAGTACGTTTAACCGCAAACATAATTGCAGGACATTTACTATTAACACTACTAGGAAATAATGGACCATCACTAAGACATACACTATTAACCGTCCTAATTACTGCACAGATTCTTTTATTGATTCTGGAAGCAGCAGTAGCAATCATCCAATCATATGTATTTGCAATCCTAAGAACCTTATATTCTAGAGAAGTTAATTAATGTCAATACACGAAAATCATCCATTTCATATAGTAAATAAAAGACCATGACCACTTACAGGAGCTATTGGAGCAATAGTTACCTTGATAGGATTAATCAAATGATTTCACCAATACGATGACAGCCTATTAGGAATTGGAGCAATCATCACCGTACTAACCATAATTCAATGATGACGAGATGTAACCCGGGAAGGAACATATCAAGGATTACACACAAAAATAGTAACAACAGGTTTACGATGAGGAATAATCCTATTTATCATTTCAGAAGTCTTATTCTTCGTATCATTTTTCTGAGCATTTTTTCACTCAAGCCTATCACCAACAATTGAATTAGGATCAACATGACCTCCCACAGGAATTCAACCATTCAATCCCATACAAATTCCCTTATTAAATACAGCAATCTTACTAGCATCAGGAGTAACTGTAACATGAGCCCATCACAGTCTCCTAGAAAATAATGCCACACAAGCAACCCAAGGATTATTCTTCACCGTACTGTTAGGATTATACTTCACAGCACTACAAGCATACGAATATTTAGAAGCACCATTTACAATTGCAGACTCAGCTTATGGATCAACATTCTTTGTAGCAACAGGATTTCATGGATTACATGTAATTATTGGAACAACCTTCCTAACTACATGCCTACTACGACACACAACCCTACACTTCTCATCAAATCATCATTTCGGATTTGAAGCAGCAGCATGATATTGACACTTTGTGGACGTAGTTTGACTATTCTTATATATTTCAATCTACTGATGAGGAAGATAAAATAATCTAACTTATCTAATACAATGAAAGTATACTTGACTTCCAATCAAGAAATTTGTGAAAGCAAGATAAGTAATAATAATGATTATAACAACCGCAATGATAACCATCCTATTATCAACAGCCATTATAATATTAGCAACATTAATCTCAAGGAAAATAAACGAAGACCGAGAAAAAAGATCCCCATTCGAATGTGGATTCGATCCCAAAAACTCTGCACGACTACCCTTTTCATCACGATTCTTCTTAATCGCAGTAATTTTCATAATCTTTGACGTAGAAATTGCACTATTATTACCAATACCCATCACTATATTAACATCAAATATCAAATCATGAATGATTATCAGATCAATATTCCTACTAATTCTAATTATTGGATTATATCACGAATGGAATCAAGGATCTCTCGAATGAAGAAATTAGAAGGGACTATAGTTAATGATAACATTTGAGTTGCATTCAAAAAGTACTACCTAAAGTAGTTAGCCTCATTAAAATAAGTGAGAAGCAAATATTGCAATCAGTTTCGACCTGATCTTAGATAAATCCTACCTTATCCTCACTTTTAAATTTGACTGAAACCAAAAAGAGGTATATTATTGTTAATAATAAAATTGAATTAAAATTCCAGTTAAGGAAGTGACAGTAAAAGTGAATGCTGCTAACTTATCACTATAGCGGTTAAAATCCGTTTACACTTCTAATTTATATAGTTTAAAAAAAACATTACATTTTCACTGTAAAAATAAAGAAAAACTTTTATAAATACCCAAAGGTAATAAATACCTCATCAACATCTTCAATGTCGCGCTCTAAATCATTAAGCTATTTAGGTAATAAATAAGAATAAACAACAAGATAACAATTCACATAACAAAAAATCCTAAAAATACCTTCAAATTATTATACTGAAACCACTGATTAACCCTACCAAGATTAAAAAGAACTAAATATAAACCCTGACCACCAAAATATTCTATCCAACCGGAATCAAAAACCTTTGTCGCCTCATAACCAAGGCCTAACGGCCCAAAGGACACACCATAAGTAGAGAAAAAAGGTATAAACCATATAGAACCTGCAAATGAAGAAGCACCATATGAACGCATAGAAAATAAATTATCACCAAATGCAAAGAAAGCCATCTCATAACCAAACCAACCCCCTACTAACACAACAAACAAAGTAAGAAACCTTAAATAATAAGGTAAACAAATCACAGAAGGAGTAGGACAAATTAATCATATAAGAGAAGCCCCACCAAAAATAGACATAACTAACAAACCAATTATCCCAAATATTATATTATAATTAGTCTCAACTATAGAATAAGAAGGAACAAAATTAAAATCACCACATAAAACAAAATAAAACAACCGAAAAGAATAACAAACTGTTAAGCCCGTAGATACAAACAACAAAAAAAAACCAAAAATATTCACATATCTCATAGAAAACATCTCCAAAATAAAATCCTTAGAATAAAATCCAGCCAAAAAAGGCATACCACAAAGAGCAAAATTAGAAACTATTAAACTTGAAGAAGTAAAAGGTATATAAGTAGATAAACCACCTATAAAACGAATATCTTGTGAATCCCCCATAGAATGAATAACGCCCCCAGCACACATAAACAATAAAGCCTTAAATAATGCATGGGTTAATAAATGAAAAAAAGCTAAACTGGAAAGACCAATAGAAATAGTTATAATTATAAGACCTAATTGTCTCAAAGTAGATAAGGCAATAATCCTCTTCAAATCAAATTCAAAGTTAGCTCCAAGCCCCGCTATAAATATAGTCAAACCAGAAATCAATAATAAAATAACATTCAACCAATAATTAAAACAAGGTCTAAAACGGATTAATAAATAAACACCAGCAGTAACCAAAGTAGAAGAATGTACTAAAGCAGAAACAGGTGTAGGAGCAGCTATAGCTGCAGGTAATCAAGAAGAGAAAGGAACTTGAGCACTCTTAGTTATAGCAGCCAAAACTACAAGGAAAGAAATCAATTCTATTTCAAAAGAACCTGATAAAAATTCTAAATAATAAATAAAACTTCAACTACCAAAGTTAATCATCCAAACAATAACCATTAACAAAGCCACATCACCAATACGATTAGACAAAACTGTCAATATACCAGCGCCATAAGACCTTACATTCTGATAATAAATTACCAACAAATAAGAAACCAAACCCAAGCCGTCCCAGCCCAATAAAATACTAATAATATTAGGACTAACAATTAAAAACATTATAGAAATAACAAATATTAAAACCAACATAATAAAACGAACAATATTCAAGTCGCCGAACATATAATCATCACTATAAAGAATAACCAAAGAAGAAATAATAAAAACAAATCCCATAAACAATAAAGACATTCAATCAAACAAAAAGGTTATAACAACAGATCTACCGTTCAATGTAATAATATTCCAATCAATAAAATAAATCAAATCATTCATAATAAAATATACACCCCAAAAACAACAAAACCAACCCGAGAGAAATAAAAAAACAAATCTAATAAAACAAATAGACATAAACATTAATCTAAAATATAAAACTATATCATCGGCACCACAAACCAATATTTTCCACTTAAACTATTTAGATTCCAAGATTTATACCCAAAAAACAGTAACATCCACCCTCAAGATAATTAAATTTAAAGGAAACCAATGCAAAAACAATAAAAGAAACTCACGGGCATACCCTAAAGAACAAGAATAAAGACCAGAATAAATAGAACCATGCTGACTATAAGAATATAAATAAAGGGTATAAGCAGCACTAAAAAAAGATAAAAAAACCAAAATAAATATAATCAACCAAGACCAAGAAACCAAACTACTCAACAAGCCAATTTCACCAAGAAGATTAAGAGAAGGAGGGGCAGCCATATTACAAGCTCTTAATAAAAACCACCACATAGTTATTCTAGGTATCAAATTAATTAAACCCTTGTTAATTAAAAGGCTTCGTCTACCAAACCGCTCATAAGAAATATTAGAAAGACAAAAAAGACCAGAAGAACATAATCCGTGAGCTACTATCAAAGCAAAAGAGCTACAGACCCCTCAATAACTTAATGTCATAATACCACCAATAACCATACTCATATGAGCTACAGAAGAATATGCAATCAATGACTTCAAATCAGTCTGCCGCATACAAAATAAACTAACAAAAAGACCACCAACTAATCCTAAAGCAACCCAAATAATGCCAAACCTAAAACCAAACTTAAACAACACAGGAAATACACGAAGAAGACCATAACCACCTAACTTCAATAAAACACCAGCCAAAATTATAGAACCAGACACAGGCGCCTCAACATGAGCCCTAGGGAGCCATAAATGAACCATAAACATGGGCATCCTAACTAAAAAAGCAAAAACCATACAAACATAAAATAAATTACCAACCAAAGAACCATCCCCACACAATAAATATAAACATAAAGACCCCAAAGAGTTATAAACAAATATAATACCAACTAATAAAGGCAAAGAAGCCAATAAAGTATAAAACAACAAATAAATCCCAGCCTGAACACGTTCAGGCTGATATCCCCAACCTAAAATTAAAAATAATGTAGGGATCAATCTACTCTCAAAAAAAACATAGAAAGAAAGCAAACCAACTCTTCTAAAGGTACAATACAATATAATAGTAAGAATAATAACAACAAACAAAAAGAAACCAGAGAAATAACCCAAACGAAAAATAGACTCTCTAGCCAAAATTATAAGAACACAAATCCACAGACTAAGAAGAATAAGGCCGTAAGAAATTAAGTCACAACCAAATATATAACCTAACCCGCTCCAACAAAAAAAATAAGGAAAAAAAAACAAATAAATAAAAGAAATAAAAAATAATAAAGAACAAATCAATCATCAAAATCCAGGAAAAAGGCATAAAGGGGTCAAAAAAATTAAAAAACAAAGAAACCTTAACATTGAAGAACACTATAAGATTGAAAATAATCATTACCATGACTACGAATTATAGAAACCAAAATAGACAAACCCAACGAACCTTCACAAACAGAAAAAACCAAAAAATAAACAACAAAAAATAAACTATAATTAAAACCACACAAATAGAAATAGATAGAAAAATAAAGAATCAACACAACAAACTCCAATCTTAATAAAGTAATCAACAAGTGCTTCCGACTAGAAGAAAAAGCCCAAATACCACAAAAATAAATAACAAAAAAATATAATCACATTGGCATTAAGTTTTAATAATTTAATAAAAATATTGGTCTTGTAAATCAAAAATAAGGAATAACCTTTTAAAACTTCAGAGGAAAGACACAAACGCCATTTCATTAATCCCCAAAACTAATATTTTAAATAAAATACCCCCTGACATAACAAAATTATTAATATCCACAAGAATACTAACAAGACTAATATTCACACAGATAAAACACCCTATAGCCATAGGAATAATGCTACTAATCCAAACAACATTAATCTGTCTAATCAGAGGAACAATATATAAAAGATTCTGATTCTCATACATCCTATTTATAATCATAATTGGTGGAATACTAGTACTATTTATATACATAACAAGACTGGCATCAAACGAAATATTCTCACCATCAAACAAAATACTATTAACTACACTAATATTATTACCAATCCTAATATACATTATACCAACAAAAACAAACAACAAGGAAATAAGCACATATAACACAATAATAGAAAACGAAATTACAACCACAACAACCGTTATATACAATCAAATAATAGGGACCATAACAACACTATTAGTATTATATATGCTATTAACACTAATCGTAGTAGTAAACATCATTAATGTATCAAGAGGGCCACTACGACACACAAATTAATGAATAAACCTACACGAAACAAACATCCCCTATTTAAAATTGCAAATGACGCCCTAGTAGACCTACCAACTCCCTCAACAATTAGAAGATGATGAAATTTTGGATCACTATTAGGAATTTGCCTAGCAATACAAATCGTAACAGGATTATTCCTAGCCATACACTTCTGCCCAAACATCGACACTGCATTCAACAGAGTAAGACACATTTGCCGAGACGTAAACTATGGATGACTACTACGAACACTTCACGCAAACGGAGCATCACTATTTTTCGTATGCATCTACTTACACACCGGACGAAATATATACTATGGTTCATACAATTTTATACATACATGATCCGTAGGGGTAGTAATCTTATTCCTAACTATAGCAACAGCATTTATAGGATATGTACTACCATGAGGACAAATATCATTCTGAGGAGCAACTGTAATTACAAACCTCCTATCAGCAATCCCATATGTAGGAAAGGAAGTTGTACAATGAGTATGAGGAGGATTTGCAGTAGACAATGCCACGCTCACGCGATTCTTTGCACTACACTTCCTAATACCATTTGTAATCGCAGCAATAGTATTAATCCACTTGCTATTCCTACACCAAACAGGATCAAATAACCCACTAGGACTAAATAAAAATACAGACAAAATCCCATTCCACCCTTACTTCACAGCCAAGGACATTTTAGGGTTCGCAATCACCATCATAATATTAACAATCCTAACTCTGAAAGAACCATACATCCTGAGAGATCCAGACAACTTCACCCCTGCTAATCCACTAGTAACACCAGTACATATCCAACCAGAATGATACTTCCTATTCGCATACGCAATCCTACGATCAATCCCCAATAAGTTAGGAGGAGTAATCGCCCTCGCCATATCAATCGCAATCTTATTTATTCTACCAACAAACAAATCAAAGTTTCGAGGAGCCCAATTTTACCCAATTAATCAAGTAATATTCTGAACAATAACAAACACAGTAATCCTATTAACATGAATTGGAGCACGCCCAGTAGAAGACCCCTATATTCTGACTGGACAAATCCTAACAACAATATACTTCATATACTACGTAATAAACCCAATAACAACAAAAATATGAGACAAAATAACAAATTAAAAGTTAAAAAGCTATAGACATAAGCCTAATGTCTTGAAAACATTATGAAAGAAGTTTAAATCTTCTATTAACTTAATCTTACTTAAATTAATACACTATAACAAAGAAAAAATAAAACACTTAACACCAACAAAAAACAAAAGATAATTTAACGAAAGAGGCAAAAATCTCCTTCAAGCCAAATACATCAACTTATCATAACGAAAACGAGGCATAGTACCACGAACCCAAACAAACAAAAAAGAAATAAAAGCAAGTTTAATATAAAAAAAGAAAGAATATAGGTCTCTACCTAAAAAAATGATACAAAACAATAATCTCATAAAAAGAATTCTCGCATACTCTGCCAAAAAAATTAAAGCAAACCCTCCCCCACCATACTCAACATTAAAACCAGAGACAAGCTCAGATTCACCCTCAGCAAAATCAAAAGGAGTACGATTAGTCTCAGCCAAACAAGAAATAAATCAAACAAGTGACAAAGGAAGAGAAAGAAAAATCAACCATAAATAAACCTGGAAAAAATAAAAATAAGCCAAATTGTATCTACAAATCAAAACAACAAAAGAAAGTAAAATAAAAGCCAATCTAACTTCATAAGAGATAGTCTGAGCTAAAGCACGAAGACCACCCAATAAAGAGTAACCAGAATTAGAAGACCACCCAGCAATTATAACAGTATAAACACCAAGGCTTGTACAAGCCAAAAAAAATAATAAACCTAACTCAAAGGAAATAAACCCACTCAAATAAGGAACCAACAACCAAATCAATAAAGAAAGAAAAAACCCAAAAATAGGAGAAAAATAATAAATTAAATAATTAGAAACCAAAGGAAAATATTGTTCCCTAGTAAACAACTTAATAGCATCACTAAAAGGCTGAAAAATACCAACAAAACCAACCCTGTTAGGCCCCTTACGAATATGAATATAACCTAAAACCCTGCGCTCCAACAAAGTAAGGAAGGCCACCCCAACCATAACAAAAATCATCAACAAAAAGAAAATAACAGCAAGAAAAAAAAGATCCAACATATACTACTTGTAAAATAAAAATTTCACATTAATAGATTCTAAATCCAATGCACTTATCTGCCAAAATAGTAAACATATTAATGAAAATCATATAAAACAAAATTATTCCAAATACCCGGTCCTCTCGTACTAAGGTATAAAAACCAATTTATAGATAGAAACCAACCTGGCTCACGCCGGTCTGAACTCAGATCATGTAAGATTTTAAAGGTCGAACAGACCTAATCATTTCAGCTCCTGCACCAAAAATTTAACCTTAATCCAACATCGAGGTCGCAAACCTCCCTGCCAATAAGAACTCTCAAGGGAGATAACGCTGTTATCCCTAAGGTAATTTAATCTTATAATCAAAATAAATGGATCAAAACAAATATAAATAAATATACAAAAACAAAGAGGAGTTGAAAATATTCCTCCCATCACCCCAACAAAACATTAATCTTATTACAAAAAACAAACAAACAAATAATAAACAACAAGAACTAAATGTCAAACTCTATAGGGTCTTCTCGTCCCATAAAAACATTTAAGAATTTTAACTTAAAAACCAAATTCAACAAACCAATACTCCTAAGACAGTACATGTCTCGTCAAGCCATTCATACCAGATCACAATTAAAGAACTAATGATTATGCTACCTTTGCACGGTCAAAATACCGCGGCCCTTCAACTAAACAAGTCAGTGGGCAGACCATACTTCAAAAACTAACAAGAAAAGATGTTTTTGTTAAACAGGCGGACATGATATCTTTGCCGAATTCCTAAAAAGAAATTATCCACCAAACTCTCAATAACAGAACAAAAGCAAGATTTACTAATTACACAATAATTACTACACAAAAAAAGATAAAGAAAACATTTCAATAAATAAATTAAATAACAAAAAAGAAATAAAACAACAAATAAAATTTTAACATAATCAAATTGAAAATCACTATAAAATCCACAAAATTAACTAAAACTAAACCAATTATAAATATAAAATAAAGAGCTAATCCCCCTTAATCTTAACATCAAATAAAAATAAATAGAACAACTACAGAAATTATATAAGACGTATGAATTAAATTCATTTCTCGAAAAACCAGAAACCACTAAAGACGAATAACATTTCATTACCAACAACCTATTATTAATGCTAATGAAACAGCAACTAACATAAATCATTAACTCCCTCAGAATCGGGAAATAAAAATAAATAATAAAATTTAATGAACCCTGATACACAAGGTACGACAAACAAAATCAGCTTCCAAAAAAACATTAAAACCAATCGACCCTTTACAGTACAAATAACCTATAGTAAAAAAAATTAAATCACAAAAATACAATAACCAAAATGATTCTTCAATAAATAAATCTTAACACCACAAAAATAAATAACAAGCTAATCAACAAAATCAGACCATGTCGAATCGCACGACACAAAATTCAGCGTAAATGAATACTCAACTAACAGAAATGATCTGATCAATAAATCAATCCAGCCGCACCTTCCGGTACAACCACTTTGTTACGACTTATCTCATTAACAACAAAACGAGAGCGACGGGCGATGTGTACATATCTCAGAACCACTTATCACAATGACAATCTACAAATCATTACAACCAAATCCAATTTCATATCAATATTAAAATCAACAATCCAAAAACAAATAACAATGTAATCCATCATTCACTTAGAAACAAGCTGCACCTTGACCTGAAATAAATCAAAATAAAGAAACCAGAAAATTAATAAACTCTAAAAAGATAATCAACCAAACGGCGGTATACAAACCAAAGCAACTAAGAAAGGTCCAACGCGGACTATCGATAACGAGACAGATTCCTCTGGACGGAATGAGATACCGCCAAATTCTTTAAGTTTCAAGAACATAACTAATACTACTCAAGCACCAAAACAATTAACATTCAAAAATAATAGGGTATCTAATCCTAGTCTACAGAAAGAATTTCATAGCTTCCAAATAAATAAAAAATAAACACAAAATAATAAAAATTTCACCTAACAATTATCAAAACAAAATCAATTAAATATAAATAATATAACTACCTAATGCCAAACACATTCAAACGCTTCCAAGGTATAACCGCGGCTGCTGGCACAAAATTTAACCGAAACCAAATATGTATTGCTGAATACAAGAACACTTGATAAATCAATAATAACTAATGAGACAGACAATATAAACCCTTACAACCCATCTAGAGCAAAATAATACCTACGCACAAACTTACATATAGAACAAACATAAAACTGAACGAAAAAGCAAGAATAAAACTTTACTTACTTA